TTACGAAAATTCTGTCCGTATTGTTACAAACATACGATTCACGGGGAGATAAAGAAATAGATTGAAGCGAGCACTTGCGCCCTTATCTTACAAAGAAAGGGAAAAATGACATTATATATATTATATATAACATATTTAACATAGTTAAAGAGAATTATAAACAAACCAAATCCTATTTATTTATTCTAATTAGAGATCCGGATGAAATAGGATTTTAGGGATAAGAAATAAACTAACCAAACCATGGATAAATCCAAGCGAACTTTTCTTAAATCCAAACGATCTTTTCGTAAGCGTTTGCCCCCGATCCAATCGGGGGATCGAATTGATTATAAAAACATGAGTTTAATTAGTCGATTTATTAGTGAACAGGGAAAAATATTATCTAGACGAGTAAATAGATTGACCTTGAAACAACAACGATTAATTACTATTGCTATAAAACAAGCTCGTATTTTATCTTTGTTACCTTTTCTTAATAATGAGAAACAATTTGAAAGAACCGAGTCGACCACTAGAACTCCTAGTTTTAGAGCCAGAAAAAGATAGGTTTACTCTTTATTCACTTGAATTCAAACCTCCATCCGAACTCAAACGCGGATTGATATTTTATTGGAATTGGAAAAATCCAAGAATCCGGATTGAATTCTCGTGTCGTAAGAAAAAAAAAAGAAGAATCTGGGAAGAAGAAAAAAATTTTTTTTGAACGTGTTGATTCATATTTATTTTGACTACTTTCTCATATTTGATAATATTCTATTCATTTTTATTCGACCTTCCCGGAGTTCATTCTCCGGGCAACTCCGTTTAACCCGTGGATTCCTTCCAACTTACTTCTTTTATGATCTCATTGGAAATCATATAAAGACAATTCCTATTTGATATAGCTATTTGTGCAAGTATTTTACGATTAAGAAGCAACTGTCTCTTGTACAGATCATTTATTAATCTACTATAATTATAGCATACCCCCCTTTCGCGAATTGCTGCATTTATTCGAGTGATCCACAAACGACGAAAATTTATTTTTTGCCTATCCCTATCCCGATGAGCCGAAACCAAAGCTCTTATTTTTTGTTGAGTAATAGTTCGAGTAAGTCTTGAATGAGCCCCCCGAAAGCTTGATGCAAATAAACGAATTTTTGTTCTACGTCTCCGAGCGATATATCCCCGTCTAATTCTGGTCATTGAATAAATGAAACTTTAACGAATAACTAATAGATTTCCTTTCTTTCAGTTATTCTTTTGCCCCTTTCCTAGTATATTAATAACAACACTTATTTTTCCAATGTATAAACTAATAATTCCAATGGCTTTGGCTACTATAACCTTCCCAACCACAATTAAATCTTTTTTCTAGGCATTTCAGCATTTCACCTCGAAATACGAAATTTTACTATACTAGGTATTAAAAAAGAAAAGTAATGATAAAGATAAAGAAATAGTGGATTCCATCGTTTCTATGGTTACTTCTTAAACGGTGAGGTCTTCTCTATACACCGGAGCCTTTACTTCATTTAATCAATGTTATTGCTAACTTGTATAGTTCACATTCTTCGGCTCTACCCATGAATTATCCAGTAATAGGTCTTTCACAATGAGCTCTACCTATACAGTAACGGTATTTAATTATGAAGGTTGGCTGGGTAGCTGACCCTGTTAGTCCGTTCTTGCAAGAGGGGTCTATGTTAACTAAGATTTCCTCCGCTTAATGGATAATCATTTGCTACCAATGGAGAATTGCTTCTCATCTTGAATTGAGGTGAGTGGATTTACACCAACAGAAACCATAAATTTCATACACAATAAAAGGGATATCATCGATTTTTAGATAGGAAATGTAGTTTGTTTTTCCGTTATATCCTATTTGATCATTGATATTCGAACATTGTTCTTTTTCCTTTGTTCTAGTTCATGATCTGAACGAGTCGCACATACACCCTAGTACATGTTCCTCGACGCTGAGGGCATCCCCGAAGTGCCGGGGATTTTGTGACATTTCTAATTGGCTGTCTTGTATTTCTAATAAGTTGTTTAATCGTTGGCATGTTGAATCATATACATAATGGGCTGGTTTAGATCGATCCTAACCGGATGATTATGAATTACTTTTATTCACCGGATGATTATGAATTACTTTTATTCAATAGAATAAAGAATAATAAAAAAAAGTCATAAAAAAAAGTCATAGAATATTAAAGGTTCATTTCAGAATTGACGTTAAATCCAGGCTATTGTCATTCAACCGCTACAAGATCAACAATTCCATAAGCTTGGGCCTCTGTTGCTGACATAAAAATATCTCTTTCCATGTCTTCGGATACAACCCATAAGGGTTTGCCTGTTCTTTGTACATAAACCCTTGTCAGGGTTTCACGTAGTTTCAGCAGTTCTCCCACTTCCAGGATGAATTCTCCCGTTGCTACTTCAGAAAAAGCACCAGCAGGTTGATGGATCATTACCCTGATGATATAAGATAATAAAAGGTTTCTCTATTTTTCATGATGAGGGGAAGATAAAAGAAAGATAAAATAAAAACAAGAAAAAAAGATAGAATCCAACAACCGTACGGGCATTATGCATTGCATACGGCTTTACAATAAAATTGACCCTTACCTTCCATCAAATAAAGAAAAAATAGGATTGATCAGACCCCGATCGGTAAATGATCAACTTACCACCCTTCCTTTCGGAGGAATTCAAAAATACTATGATGGCTCCGTTGCTTTATATATTTATTATATTTTTTTGTCTGTGATTTGTCTGTCATTCAGCAATCCCAAAGTTGCTTTTTTATTTGATCAAATAAACTAAGGAAAAAGAAAAATTTTTTTTCGCTCTATAAATATTGTTAAGAGACCTCTGGTGTGAAAAAAGTTTGTGACGCTGAACTGGACTTCCAATAATAAAATAGGAAATACCTTTTTATCATATTACTCTCTCGATACATAATCTAATGTTTTGAAAAAAAAATTCTTATCTTATATCGAATTCAAAGTGCCATGCTATTATTACTTACTATTCATATTTCATATGGCGAAGGCATAGTATTTTTTTTCTCTCAAATAAAAGCCTCATTGGCGCCAAGCGTGAGGGAATGCTATACGTTTGGTAATTTCTCCTCCGACCAGGATAAAAGATCCCATTGAAGCGGCTGATCCCATGCATATTGTATGTACATCGGGTTGCACAAATTGCATAGTATCATAAAGAGCCACTCCCGGTATTACCCATCCACCAGGAGAGTTTATAAACAAATACAGATCTTGGGTATCATCCTCGATACTGAGATATATCATAAGACCAATAAGTTGATTTGAGATCTCGCTATCAACTTCTTGACCTAAAAAAAGTAATCTTTCTCGATAAAGTCGGTTGATTAGGGTAAAATTGTAGCCCTTCGGAACCGTACAGGCGCCTTTTGACGCATACGGTTCAAAAAAAATCAATGTGTAGATTCCAATACTTTTCCTTTTTCATAACAAGTTCCTTCTAACTTATAAGACAAGTTCCTTCTAACTTATAAGAAAAGTATTTTTTTCACTAAATACGAGTTTGTCTTCCTTTCCTTATAACGTATAATATAAAAAAGAATTCATTAAACTTATCCAATTCACTTCTCATTGATGGATTGTTTCATCGAGATCCAATCCAAATCACGATGTCATTTTCTTGTTCTTAAATGGGCCTCTTTAATCTTTTTAGGTTTATGCTCTACTCCGGGTAAAGATCCGCCCGATTTTGATTTGCACATATAGTCCAAATGCTCCCATTACCACTTCTTTTTGTTATCCCTTCTTTTTTTTCAATTCACGCATTCCGTAAAAAAGTTGACGGATTCATGCATATTACTCAATTAATTAACATAAGAGTTTGAAAAAACTTCTACTTACAAAAAAAAAAGGAATCCTTTATGATATAAAATAGATATATTACCACTTGGTTTTTTTAAACGGAGCCTGGATACTTCAATGTAGTAATCCAACTAAGCCAACCATAAATTCTTCTAATTGATAATAGTAATTCGAATCCCCCCCAAAAAATGGATCTAATTGCACTTCACGCTCCAAATTTTTGATGATTAAATGAATCTTTCGTGGGCGAAACAGAGGATATCTCGATTGGGGAGAAAACGGGGAAATCCCATATGACCCAATATATCTGCCAAGTCGCACTATATGTCAACCCAAGATGCATCTTCCTCTCCAGGACTTCGAAAAGGTACTTTTGGAACACCAATAGGCATAAAAAAAAAAAAGAACTAAGTATTATATTTTACTGTGATGTGGAAACGTAACAAAGCCTTTCTTTTTCTTTAGAATATTTTACTTTATCCTAATCAGATTTTCTTCATCTCAATTCTGAAAAATTGATAAAGAAAGTAAGAAAAAATAAGGGAAAATTCTTACGAATAGTGTCCTCTAATGATGAACAAGTATGGGCACATTCGCTCATAGAAAATGGCATTAACTTACCATTGCGTATTGGTACTTATCGAGTATAGAATAAATCTGCTTCTCTTTGTTCCTACGAACAAAATTGTTCCATTTTTACCAACAGAATAGAACAAATATGGACCCTTGCGTTGAAAAAATCCACTAAATAGGGGGGTCCATAACATAGTGATAGTATAGTCTTTTCCAATGCAATAAAGTTACGTAGTGTCTTTTTTCTTTCATAAAGGGGTATTTCCATGGGTTTGCCTTGGTATCGTGTTCATACCGTTGTATTGAATGATCCCGGACGGTTGCTTTCTGTTCATATAATGCATACAGCTTTGGTTGCTGGTTGGGCCGGTTCGATGGCCCTGTATGAATTAGCAGTTTTTGATCCTTCTGACCCTGTTCTTGATCCAATGTGGAGACAGGGTATGTTTGTTATACCCTTCATGACTCGTTTAGGAATAACCAATTCCTGGGGCGGTTGGAGTATCACGGGGGGGACTATAACGAATCCGGGGATTTGGAGTTACGAAGGTGTGGCTGGAGCGCATATCGTGT